AGGGTTGCATTTATTAAACACGTATGCAGATCGCTATAATATCCGACTTCTCTTTTATTGCCGGTTCTATTCGGGACAGCCCGGGTCGTGCTCTATCAAAAGAGAATTTCTATTCAATACAAAAGTGAAGTAGGATAATTCCCTATCGACAACATATCTAAATAATAGGTATCTGTGTAACAATTTATGTTCTGGGGTTTACATATACTCATATGTTTTGTTATAATTGCAATTGAGAAGGATTTTTTGATTGAAAAAATCAATACTGATTAGTTCTGTCTCAATTTGTATTTTCTTATGTCATTAGGAAAACACAATTTGAGATTCAAATCCCATAATCGTTCATGAATTCGAAGTAAACAGTCAATGGTTAATGGTTCCAATTTGTCGGCTGAAAATACCCATTTGATTTTTCAATAGAAAAGCGAGAGAATGTTTTTAGCATTGTGTAGTTTCAAATACTATACAATCAATCGAAGGGATGGATCAAATGCAATCAAAAGGGGGTCTTTCTTTTAGGACAAGGATTAAGGAAAACAGGAGTGCAAGTACAATAAAAATTCAGTAATCCGGGAAAATTTTCATCTATTTTGTATCATTTTGGCGGCATGGCCGAGTGGTAAGGCGGGGGACTGCAAATCCTTTTTCCCCAGTTCAAATCTGGGTGTCGCCTGATCAACAAAAAACTCGAAATCTCTTCTGTTTTGCTGATATAACTCGCAGAATTCTTCCCCGGTAGAAGCCGAGGAAACCGACTGTTGATACTTTGTTTGATTCTAAACATGTGGTCTGAAGGTTTTCTAAAAGAAAAGATTGTAAATCCTCGTTCGCATCTAGGATTCAAGGAAATATTCTAATCTACTGGTAGAGGGGTTATCAAGACTTCACGATTCCCTTCTATTACTAAGGGAGTGTCTAATGACTGGATCTTGAATCAAATTGTAGAGCCTGATAGGAAATTCAATTACGAGTTTGGGAAAGGGGGGAAGTTGCTTTATATACGACGGACTCGCGCGAATCTCTGAGTGCTCAGGTATCCATATTAGATTGGATGGATAATTGACTTTTATAGAAAAAGGGTCAAAAAGAAAGAATTTCTTTTCGGCAACCCCTAGTCAAGCCCCCTCTTTCAGAGCGATAATCTGGAAAGGGGGGTACGGATTAGATCAAATGGGGAAATAGAGGTCTGTAATAGATAGTGATTTCTCCCCTTCTGTTTTTACTTACGAAGGTCACCAAAACAAAAAAAGAATAGGGCTTATTATTCTTATTCCTACATGTTCCCATTCCCTTAGGATGTTACTACGTATTTTGCTTGTGTTTAATCTTTCCCGATTCGAAATCATAATCGATTTATTGGATTCTCAATAGTGTTAGGTCAGAATCCCTTTTTGACTCTGCGCCATTGATTCCACTATTATTAGTGAAGAATAATGGAATAATTCCTTCGTATTTATAGAGATAGGGGACATAATTCACATGGATATAGTAAGTCTCGCTTGGTCTGCTTTAATGGTAGTCTTTACATTTTCCCTTTCACTCGTAGTGTGGGGAAGAAGTGGGCTCTAGAAGTACTACTAATTGAGTTGAGGAATCAAACCGTATCAATTGTTTTATAGATCGTTCTGCAACACATTTTGAACTATTCAAAAGAATCTGCATTTGGAATCCCATTGGACTCCAATGGAGTAATCTAGGATATGAATCATACTCTTTCAATCAAAGAGATATTTCAGCGATTCCCGTCTTTGTATTTCGAAAAGAAAGGGATTCAGATGATTGGAAATTGATTCCAATCTAAAATTCTTCCGAAATTTTCTAATTTCAATCAATGGAATGGGCTCTTACTATGTTTATAGATGGATACTGAGGAAGACCGGACCTTTTTTTGATTTCTTTCCCTCTTTACTCTTCAAAGAAGAAGTCGTTTTGTTAAGTGTATACGCACTTTCTATGAGAAATGATAGAGAGATAGTGGTTGTCTAACGAAAGACTATGCAATAATAAGATCTTGACTCGGGCGAGTCACATATTGGACATTTACCGCCTGGTTTCTAATTTTAGAAAGGCGATTTATCCTTTATCGGCTTATTTCATATCCTGGTTCGGGCGTTAAATAAAAACCGGTGAGGTTTCCTCTTCCTTATTAGTAAGAGGAAAGGAATTAGAATCCTAAGAGAAGAATTATTTCCGATTCATCGGAACAAATAGATGTAGCAAATTGGGTGTTATGTCAATTCCATACAATATATGGAATTAATATACACATATATGAAGAGAATATTGTAGATTGATCTATAGAAACTTAAGCCTTTATCTTTATTCTAGATTACAACTTTATAGTCTAAGTTTATAGACTAAGAGATAGATAGTATGAAATAGATGAATCTTGCTTTCTACCATTCTATCTATCTCTTAGAATACTGCCGATTATAGTCCGCTCATTTGATTTAAGTTAAGATGTGAAATTGGAATCCTTTTCATTTGACTTCGTCAATTT